TCAAACTGATGGAAAAGAAAGAATAACTTTTACGTATCCACCCGCTTTGTCAACTTTTTTGGAAATGATCGAAAGAAAAATCGAATTTTTCACAACAGAGAAGACATCCTCAGATGAATTATCTAATGATTGGAATTATAACAATGAAGAAAAAAAGAAAAACTTAAGTAACGAATTTATAACTAGAGCTGAGGCTTTAGATAAAGGATTTCTTACTCTGAATATATTGGAAAAAAAGACTCGATTATGTAATAATGAAACCAAAAAGGAATATTTACCTAAAATATATGATCCGTTAGTGAACGGGTCTAGCCGCGGGAGAATCCAATTTTTTTTTTCACCTTCAACCTTAACCATAAATGAAAATTCCATAAAGAATTACATAGATGAGGTTTGGATAAATAAAATCTATATTATTCTTCTTAATACTAATTATCTTGATAATTATCAAGAATTTGAACAAAAAATTAATCCATTTGATAGAAAATCATTTTCAAGAGAAATTGTCTATTTTTTGAACTTAATTAATGAATTTTCAGTAAAATCAAGTTTTAATTTTAAGGAACTTTCATTATTTTCTAAAGAAGACGAAATGAATTTAGAAAATCAAATAAAAAATTTCAAATTTGTATTCAATGGAGTTATAACGGATCCTAACAATAAAACAATTATAAAAAAATCGAATGGAATAAAAGAAATAAGTAAACAAGTTCCTCGATGGTCGTACAAATTAATCGACGATTTAGAACAACAAGAAGGAGAAAATGAAGAGAGCGTAGGAGAAGATCATGGGATTCGTTCACGAAAAGCCAAACGTGTAGTAATCTTTACTGATAATCAACAAAATACAGATAGTGATAATAATACCAAAGGCAGAACTAATCCTGATCAAGCTGAGGAAGTGGCTTTAATACGTTATTCACAACAATCGGACTTTCGTCGAAACATAATAAAGGGTTCAATGCGAAACCAACGACGTAAAACAGTTATTTGGAAACTGTTTCAAGCAAATATGCATTCTCCTCTTTTTTTGGACAGGCTGGACAATTCTCTTTTTTTTTCTTTTGATATTTCTGAACTGATGAAAATAATATTGCGAAATTGGATGTGTAAAAACAAAGAATTCACGATTTCCGATTCTACTTATAACGGGGAAAAAACAAACAAAAATGAGAAAAAAGAAAAGGACAAAAGAGACGAAGACAAAAGAGAAGAAAAAACCCAAATAGAAATAGCTGAAGCTTGGGATAGCATTGTGTTCGCTCAAGTAATAAGAGGTTGTGTTTTAGTAACCCAATCACTTCTTCGAAAATATATTCTATTACCTTCATTAATAATAGCTAAAAATATGATTCGTATGCTATTTTTTCAAATTCCTGAATGGTCCGAGGATTTAACGGATTGGAATAGAGAAATGCATGTTAAATGCACCTATAATGGAGTTCAATTATCAGAAAAAGAATTCCCGAAAAACTGGTTAACAGACGGTATTCAAATAAAAATCCTATTTCCTTTTCGTTTAAAACCTTGGCACAGATCGAAGTCAAAATCCTCTCATATTCTTAACGATGTAAGGAAAAGGAAAAATCAAAAAAACGATTTTTGTTTTTTAACAGTTTGGGGAATGGAAGCCGAACGACCCTTTGGTTCTCCTCGAAAACGATTTTCCCTTTTTGACCCGATTTTTAAAAAACTCGAAAAAAAAATTAGAAAGTTGAAAAAGAATTTTTTTTTAGTTATAAAAACTTTAAACGAAAAAAGGAAAGTTTTTCTCAATTTATCCAAAGAAAAAAAAACTTGGTTCATCCAAAACCTTCTATTTCTAAAAGAAATAATAAACAAATTTTTTAAATCAAAAAGAAACCTAATTTTCTTATTTTGGTTTAGAGAAGTCTATGAATTAAATGAAACTAAAAAAGAAACGGAGTCGATAATCAATAATCGGACAATTCAAAAATCGTCTCCAAAAATGAAATTTATAGATTGGACAAATTATTCACTGACAGAAAAAAAAATGAAAGATATGACGGCTAGAACAAACGCAATCTTAAATCAAATAGACAAAATTACAAAAGAAAAGACAAAAAAAATTATAAGCTCCGAAATGAATATTCGCCCTAACAAAATAAACTATAATGCTAAAAGATTACAATCATCAAAAAAAAATTTACAAATATTAAAAAAAAGAAATGCTCGCTTGATTCGTAAATCCTATTTTTTTATAAGAATTTTGATTGAAAGGCTATACATAGATATCTTTATAGTTATCATTAATATTCCGAGAATCAATGCACAACTTTTTCTTCAATCAACAAGGAAAATTATTCCTAAATACATTTACAATAACAAAGAAAATCATAAAAGAATTGATAAAACAAATCGAAATCGAATTCACTTTATTTCGATTATAAAAAAGTCACATAATAAAAGGAATATTAGTCTTATAAATAATAATAATAAAAACAATTCAAAAATTTCTTCTGACAGATCCTCCTTGTCACAAGCATATGTATTTTATAAATTATCACAAATCCAAATTATTAATTTATATAAGTTAAAATCTGTCCTTCAATATCACGGAACATCCCTATTTCTTAAGACTGAAATAAAAGATTATTTTTGGGACCAAGGGCTATTTCATCCCGAATTAAAAAAGAAAATTTTTCTAAATTCTGCAATGAATCAATGGAAAAAATGGTTAAGGAGTCCTTATCAATATAAATACAATTTTTATCAGATTAGATGGTATAGATTAATATGGCAAACTGAAATTAATCAAGGCTGTATGGTTCAAAAAAAATCTTTACCAAAATGGAATTTATATGAAAAAGACCAATTCAAATCATTAATTCAGTACAAAAAACAAAATAATTTTGAAGCAGACCTATTATCAAAGCAAAAAGAAAAAGAGAATTTGAAAAAAAACGTTCGATATAATCTTTTATCATATAAATATATTAATCATCATGATCAGAAAGACTCATATATTTATAGATCCCTATTAAAAGGAAATAAAAAGATTTCTTATAATTACAACCCAAATACAAGCAAATTTTTGGATATGTTAGGTAGTATTCTTATCAATAATTATCTAACAGAGGATGATATTATCGATATGGAGAAAACCCCAGCTAGAAAATATTTTGATTGGAGAATTCTTAATTTTTGTCTTAGAAAGAAAGTCCATATTGCGTACTGGATCGATACTGGAACCAAACATAAAAAAAATAATAAAACGGACCCTAATAAATATCAAATGGCCGATAAAATTGATAAGAAAAATCATTTTTTTCGTAGGTTTCGCAAAGATCAAGAAACTAATTCATCTAAAAAAAAAAAAAATCTTTTTGATTGGATGGGAATGAATGACGAAATATTAAATGATCCTATATCCAATTTCGAACTTTGGTTCTTTCAAAAATTTGTCATATTGTACAAAATATATAAGATAAAACCCTGGTCAATACCAATCCAATTACTTCTTTTCAATTTTAATAGAAATGACAATATTAGTGAAAATAAAAAAATCAACAACAAGAAAAATGTAAATCTTTTTATATCTCTTGAAAAAAAATCTATTAAATTTGAAAATAGAACGCATGAGGAAAACGAATCGGAGGACCGAGCGGATCTTCGATCAGTTTTCGCCAATCAAGAAAAAGATATTGAAGAAGATTATGTGGAATCGGACGGGAAAAACCGTAGAAAGAAAAAACAATACAAAAGTAATACGGAAGCAGAGCTCGATTTCTTCCTAAAAAGGTATTTATGTTTTCAATTAAGATGGGATGATTCTTTAAATCAAAAAATAATCAATAATATCAAAGTATATTGTCTCCTGCTTAGACTGACAAATCCACGAGAAATTATTATATCCTCTATTAAAAGGGAAGAAATAAGTCTGGATATTCTGATGATTCAGAAGGATTTAACGCTGACCGAATTGATGAAAAAAGGACTATTGATTATCGAACCGTTGCGTCTGTCGGTAAAAAATGATGGACAATTTATTATGTACCAAATTCTAGGTATTTTATTGGTTCATAAGAGCAAAGAACAAATTAAGCAAAAATACAGGGAAAAGAGCTATGCTGATAAAAAGAATTCTACCAAATTTATTGAAAGACATCAAAATCGAATTCGAAATAGAGACAAAAATAATTATGATTTACTTGTTCCTGAAAACATTTTATCGCCGAAACGGCGTAGAGAATTAAGAATTCTAATTTCTTTCACTTCACAACCAAAAAATAGAAATAATATTCATATAAACAGATACATTTTGAATGATAATAACATAAAAGATCGTAGCTACGGGTTTGATAAAAGCAAAGATTGTGATAGATATAAAAATAGCCTACTAAGTAAATTAAAACTTTTTCTTTGGCCCAATTATCGATTAGAAGATTTAGCTTGTATGAATCGATATTGGTTTGATACTAACAACGCCAGCCGATTCGGTATGGTAAGGATACATATATATCCACAATTAAAAATTCGGTAAGGGTGCATTTTTGATGTATATATCATAACGTTCTGATCTAATATAAGAAAAGAGAGAAGCGGACACATGTATTTTTTACATTCCCTATTCTGGTCTGATATATGTACGTATCAAGTCGATTTTAAAATTCATTAATTCATTTTTTTTTTAGGTATCAATTTTTCGCTTTTGTAAGAAAAGAAATATACTATCTTTTTTTCTCTCTAGTCGAATAAAAGAAAATTGGATTTATTAATAATAAATTTGATTTAACAAAAGCAGGAATTACTAATGAAGTAAAGATTATTGTGTATATAAAATTTAAATACACTGAAATTATTATATTATTTAGCTATTAATATATTCTATATTCCTATTCTATATTCCATTTATTAATATATTATTCCATTTATTAATATATTCTATATTCCATTTTAATTAATTCCATTTTAATTACATTTTCCATTCTTTTTATTATTACTGATCAAGAAAAATATCTTCATTTAATATTTAATAAAAGAGGGGCTTTCATTTTATGGTAAAAAATTCATTCATCCCAGTTATTTCACAAGAATTAAAAGAAGAAAACAAAGGATCTATTGAATTTCAAATACTAAGTTTCACTAATAAGATACAAAGACTTACCTCACATTTGGAATTGCATAGAAAAGACTATTTATCTCAGAGGGGTTTACGAAAAATTCTAGGAAAACGACAACGACTGCTATCTTATTTTGCAAAGAAGAATAGAGTACGTTACAAAGAATTAATTAATCGGTTGGATATTCGGGAATCAAAAACTAAAAACTAGTTAATTTTTTTTTATTTAATTATTTGATTTATTAGATCTTGGATTTTGATGAACTTTTTTTTTTCGTTTTCATTAATTCATGGAAGAATGAATCGAGGAAACCTCTATGAATGTACCAACTACAAGAAAAGATCTTATGATAGTCAACATGGGTCCCCACCACCCATCAATGCATGGTGTTCTTCGACTTATCCTTACTCTAGACGGTGAAAATGTTATTGATTGTGAGCCAATATTAGGTTATTTACACAGAGGAATGGAAAAAATTGCGGAAAACCGAACAATTATACAGTATTTGCCTTATGTAACACGTTGGGATTATTTAGCTACTATGTTCACAGAAGCAATAACAATAAATGGTCCAGAGCATTTAGGAAATATTCAGGTACCTAAAAGAGCTAGCTATATCAGAGTAATTATGTTGGAGTTGAGTCGTATAGCTTCTCATCTATTATGGCTTGGGCCTTTTATGGCGGATATCGGTGCACAAACTCCGTTTTTCTATATTTTTAGAGAAAGAGAATTAGTATATGATTTATTCGAAGCTGCCACTGGGATGAGAATGATGCATAATTATTTTCGTATCGGGGGGGTAGGGGCTGATTTACCTCACGGATGGATAGATAAATGTTTGGATTTTTGCGATTATTTTTTACAAAAAGTTGCTGAATATCAAAAACTTATTACGCGAAATCCTATTTTTTTAGAACGAGTTGAGGGAATAGGTATTGTTGCTGCAGAGGAAGCAATCAATTGGGGTTTATCAGGACCAATGCTACGAGCTTCTGGAATACAATGGGATCTCCGTAAGGTTGATCATTATGAGTCGTACGAAGAATTTGATTGGGAAGTCCAGTGGCAAAAGGAAGGAGATTCGCTGGCTCGTTATTTAGTCCGAATTGGTGAAATGACAGAATCCATAAAAATTATTCAACAGGCTTTGGAAGGAATTCCAGGGGGACCCTACGAAAATCTAGAAGTTAGATGTTTTGATAGCGAAAAGGGTCCAGAATGGAATGATTTTGAATATCGATTCATTAGTAAAAAAACTTCTCCTACTTTTGAATTGCCGAAACAAGAACTTTATGTAAGAGTCGAAGCCCCAAAGGGAGAATTGGGCATTTTTCTGATCGGGGATCAGAGCAGTTTTCCGTGGAGATGGAAAATTCGCCCACCGGGTTTTATCAATTTGCAAATTCTCCCTCAACTAGTTAAAAGAATGAAATTGGCTGATATTATGACAATACTAGGTAGTATAGATATCATTATGGGAGAAGTTGATCGTTGAAATGATAATTGATACACCGGAAGTCATTAATACGAGAGAAGTACAAGCTATCAACTCTTTTTCCAGATTAGACTCCATCAACGAGATCTATGAAATTATATGGATGCTTGTTCCTATTTTGACTCTTGTACTGGTAATCACACTAGGCATACTAGTAATTGTGTGGTTAGAAAGAGAAATATCTGCAGGAATACAACAACGTATTGGACCTGAATATGCCGGTCCTTTTGGAGTTCTTCAAGCGTTAGCCGATGGAACAAAATTACTTTTCAAAGAGAATCTTTTTCCCTCGAGGGGGGATACTCGGTTATTCAGTATCGGGCCATCTATAGCAGTCATATCAACTTTATTAAGCTATGCAGTAATTCCTTTTGGATATCATTTTGTTTTAGCTGATCTAAAAATTGGTGTTTTTTTATGGATTGCCATTTCAAGCATTGTTCCCATCGGTCTTCTTATGTCAGGTTATGGATCAAATAATAAATATTCTTTTGTAGGTGGTCTTCGAGCTACTGCTCAATCTATTAGTTATGAAATACCCTTAACTCTCTGTGTATTATCCATATCTCTACGTGCGATTCGTTGAAAGATAAACTTTTTTGTAAGAAAATTTAAGAACAGAAAAAGGCAAAATGAAATGAATTGACTCTATTTCCTTTTTTTTGGTTCATGAACGAAATTGGATAGTTATATGAGTGAAATAAAACAGCTTGAACTTTTGGCGTAAAAAATGGAGACTCATTTCCTATGTACAAGAGTAAAGCAGAACTAAACTAAACATAATAAGACGAAAGCGGTTGCCCCAAGATTGGTTGATTATTCATCCTGGCTTGAAGCGGGCTCAAGATCAACTTTATTGAGTTTTCACTATCATTTATCTGTATTACCATAATGCTAACTAGCGAGTAATTGAGCAAAAATAAGTGGATGATTAGGAACACCAAGATACACAAAGGGTTGGTAATAGAGATTTTCAAAATTATAAAAAAAGAATAGAAAGATATTTCGACAAAGATATTTCAACATAATAATATAAAAAGAATATTAATTGGGGCTTTTAATTCGTAGAAATGATCAGGCAGTACTCCCCATAACATAATTCCGATTCAGAGTATCCTCCCGCCCACTGATTAAAGAAATGACTATCAGGAACGAAATAATCCTTTGCTTTCTTTTTTTTTTTATTATTTTCATTTTTTGACCCCTTCCCCCTTTTCAGAAAGAAGAATAGGAGCGAAACAAAGAATATAATACGTTTACAATAGAAAAAAGAGATCCTTTTTCCTTTTTATTTATTTGATTTTTCCTATATCCATATTTATGTTTATGGAAATCAAATTCGTATCATAATGCATAAACTAAGGAAATGTCTAATTCTTTTTCGTAATCAAAAAAGAAAAAAGATAGGGTGAAATAGCTATTGCTATTTCTACAAGGAATATTTTATTGAATATTTTATTGAAGTATAAGTTATTACCCAAAAAAGAAAAATTTCAATTCTTAAAGGATGAGATCAATTCAGAAGTACTTTTTTATTTTTAGTATTATAACAGATAGAATTGCATTGGTCGAATTAGGGAGCCTTCGATCCATTTTTATCGGATTTAGCAGATAAATACGATAAATATATGTATTAAAATAAATAATACGACCCGGTCCTTAGATTTATTTATGGCCTTAGAGGAGCCGTATGAGGTAAGAATCTCATGTACGGTTCTGTAATAGCGATCGGAACAGTGATGTTATCATCGACTATGATTATCTAACAGTTCAAGTACAGTTGATATAGTTGAGGCGCAATCAAAATATGGTTTGTGGGGATGGAACTTGTGGCGCCAACCTATAGGGTTTATCATTTTTTTAATTTCGTCCCTGGCAGAATGTGAAAGATTACCCTTTGATTTACCAGAAGCAGAAGAAGAATTAGTAGCAGGGTATCAAACCGAATATTCGGGTATCAAATTTGGTTTATTTTATATTGCTTCCTATCTAAACTTATTAGTTTCGTCATTATTTGTAACAGTTCTTTACTTTGGAGGTTGGAATATGTCTATTCCCGCCATTTCCCTTCCAGACTTTTTTGAAATAAATAACGTCGGTGGAGTCTTCGGGGTAACAATTGGTATCTTTATTACATTGGTTAAAACTTATTTGTTCTTGTTCATTTCGATCACAACAAGATGGACTTTGCCTCGACTAAGAATGGACCAATTATTAAATCTTGGTTGGAAATTTCTTTTACCTATTTCTCTCGGAAATTTATTATTAACAACTTCTTCCCAACTCCTTTCACTATAAAGAAATGCTTTTCTATATTCTGTCTTGTCTCAAACAAAACAAGAGAAATAAATAAACATAAGATTATTCATAGATATTCACTATATGTTCTCCCTAGTAACTGGGTTCATGAATTATGGTCAACAAACCATACGAGCCGCTAGGTACATTGGCCAAAGTTTCATGATTACCTTATCCCACATAAATCGTTTGCCCGTAACTATTCAATATCCTTATGAAAAATTAATCACATCTGAACGTTTTCGTGGTCGAATCCATTTTGAATTTGATAAATGCATTGCTTGTGAAGTATGTGTTCGCGTATGTCCTATTGATCTACCTCTTATTGATTGGAAATTGGAAACCGATATTCGAAAGAAGCGATTGCTTAATTATAGTATTGATTTTGGAATCTGTATATTTTGTGGTAACTGTGTTGAGTATTGCCCAACAAATTGTTTATCAATGACTGAAGAATATGAACTTTCTACTTATGATCGTCACGAATTGAATTATAATCAAATTGCTTTAGGGCGTTTACCAATGTCAATAATTGACGATTATACAATTCGAACAATTTTGAATTCATCTCATCAAAACAAAACGCGAAATCTCCTTTGATTAAAGATTAATTGATTAAAGATTAATTAAAGAACAATTTCCAATTCATAAACTAAGATTCCATTTTGACCGAAAAAGGGGGGAATGATTTTTTCATTTTGTGTATTCAATAACTACAAAACTCAACCAGTTATTTGATTGGTTGGTGAGAACCGCAGCATGGCTTAATTTGGATTGAAAATCTAGTAATATACCCCGAGTTCTATCCATAGTTATTTCAAAATTTCTATTTTTCATTTCTATTTATATCTATTTATATAGAATAAGTTCTAATCATTACCCTTTTTGAGAAAGAATAAGATAAGTTTAATAGTTGTACCTACAATAATTTCCAACCCTTAGGGTTTAATTCAATTATCACCCTATTCTAAAAAAATCTAAAAAAGGGCTTTTCCCGGTGAGGTCAATAAGGTCATGAAAAAACAATTTTATTTTTTATCTTTTATTTTACGTACAATGGATTTGCCTGGACCAATACATGATTTTCTTTTAGTTTTTCTGGGGTTAGGTCTTATATTAGGAAGTCTAGGAGTGGTATTACTTACCAACCCAATTTATTCTGCCTTTTCGTTGGGATTGGTTCTCGTTTGTATATCCTTATTCTATATTTTATCAAATTCTCATTTTGTAGCTGCCGCGCAGCTACTTATTTATGTGGGAGCTATAAATGTTTTAATTCTATTTGCTGTGATGTTCATGAATACTTCAGAATATTACAAAGATTTTAATATTTTGACCGTTGGGAATGGGTTTACTTCCTTAATTTGTACAAGTATTTTTGTTTCACTAATTACTATTATTCCAGATACGTCATGGTACGGGGTTATTTGGACTACAAGAAAAAACCAGATTATAGAGCAGGATTGGATAAGTAATAGTCAACAAATTGGAATTCATTTATCAACCGATTTTTTCCTTCCATTTGAATTCATTTCAATAATTCTTTTAGTTGCTTTGATAGGTGCTATTGCTGTGGCTCATCAATAATAAATCTTTGGAATTAGCAATTGAAATCCAAATTCAACTTGTTTGTTGCTCGATCTTATTACATTCATTTGACTTTAATTCTATTTGAATTTGAGGATTATTCATGTAGAGATTTGTTTATTCGATTTATTTCAATATGAATAAGAATTCAATATCAACATATTGGATTGACTAGAATAAGAATTTCATAAACCAAGTACACAAGAAATAAATAGATTGGTAATAAATCGAAATTGATAAGGAGTTGACCGATGATGCGGGAATATGTACTTGTTTTGAGTGTTTATTTATTTTCTATCGGTATTTATGGATTGATTACGAGTCGAAATATGGTTCGAGCTCTTATGTGTCTTGAACTTATACTGAATGCGGTTAATATAAATTTTGTAACATTTTCTGATTTTTTTGATAGTCGCCAATTAAAAGGAAATATTTTCTCAATTTTTATTATAGCTATCGCGGCCGCTGAAGCCGCTATTGGATTGGCTATTGTTTCGTCAATTTATCGTAATAGAAAATCAACTCGTATCAATCAATCCAATATGTTGAATAAGTAGTATTAATCATATAAAATAGAATAGAAAATAGAAATTTCTATATAAATACATATAAATAATATTTATATATATAATATTTATATATATATAATATATATAAATAGAACCTTTCTATTCATCAAATTGAATTGGTATATATGATACGGATACGGAACCAATCAGATCATGTTTGCGAAAAACGAATAAATTAAATTAAAGCATCTTGGTTATATCTCCCGAGTCGATCCGGAATTGAATAGCACAAGTCTGGTAAATCATTGATTCATCTGGTATTCACATATATGATTCATTGTAGAAATTTACTAGATCGAAAAAGTATAAAGTTAAAAAAAAATTCTAAATCCAATGTCACATTCAGTAAAGATTTATGATACATGTATAGGTTGTACTCAATGTGTCCGCGCCTGCCCCACAGATGTATTAGAAATGATACCTTGGGACGGGTGTAAGGCTAAGCAAATTGCCTCTGCTCCAAGAACAGAAGATTGTGTTGGCTGTAAGAGATGTGAATCCGCCTGTCCAACAGATTTTTTAAGTGTTCGAGTTTATTTATGGCATGAAACAACTAGAAGCATGGGTCTAGCTTATTGATACTTTCCAGAAAATACCACTTGAATACATTTGATTTTTTGTTTACCGACAAAAACCCTTAATCAAAAAAAGAGAATTTTTTTGATTAAGGGTTTTTCTGGTCCAAGTTATCTTGTTTTTACCATGAAGTCTTTTCCTTGGTTAACAATGTTTGTAGTTTTACCAATATCCGCAGGTTCCTTAATTTTTTTTCTCCCACATAGAGGAAATAAGGTAATTAGGTGGTATACTATTTTTATATGTATAGTCGAATTACTTTTAATGACTTATACATTCTCTTATTATTTTGAATTGGACGATCCATTAACCCAATTAATAGAAGATTATAAATGGATCCATTTTTTTGATTTTTACTGGAGATTGGGAATAGATGGACTATCTCTCGGACCTATTTTACTGACAGGGTTTATCACTACTTTAGCTATTTTAGCGGCTCGGCCAGTTACTCGGGATTCCCGATTATTCCATTTTTTAATGTTAGCAATGTATAGTGGTCAAATAGGATTATTTTCTTCTCAAGATCTTTTACTTTTTTTCATCATGTGGGAATTAGAATTAATTCCCGTTTATCTGCTTGTAGCCATGTGGGGAGGAAAGAAACGTCTCTATTCAGCTACAAAGTTTATTTTGTATACTGCGGGAAGTTCTGTTTTTTTATTAATGGGGGCTTTAGGTATCGCTTTATACGGTACCAAGGAACCAACATTTAATTTTGAAACATTAGCCAATCAATCATATCCCATGGCTCTGGAAATAATATTCTATATTGGATTTCTTATTGCGTTTGCTGTCAAGTCACCGATTATACCCTTACATACATGGTTACCAGACACCCACGGAGAAGCACATTACAGTACTTGTATGCTTCTAGCCGGAATCTTATTAAAAATGGGAGCATACGGGTTGGTTCGAATCAATATGGAATTACTACCCCATGCTCATTCGATATTTTCGCCCTGGTTGATAATAGTGGGCGCAATACAAATAATCTATGCAGCTTTAACATCTCTTGGTCAGCGAAATTTAAAAAAAAGAATAGCCTATTCGTCTGTATCTCATATGGGTTTCATAATTATCGGAATTTGCTCTCTAAGCGAGATGGGACTCAATGGAGTCATTTTACAAATAATATCACATGGATTTATTGGCGCTGCACTTTTTTTCTTGGCGGGAACGAGTTATGATAGAATACGTCTTCTTTATCTCGACGAAATGGGCGGAATGGCTGCCCCAATGCCAAAAATATTCACGTTATTCAGTATCTTATCGCTAGCGTCTCTTGCATTACCGGGCATGAGCGGTTTTTTTGCTGAATTGATAGTATTTTTTGGAATAATTACTGACCAAAAATATCTTTTAATGCCAAAAATACTAATTACTTTTGTACTGGCGGTTGGAATCGTCCTAACTCCTATTTATTTATTATCTATGTTACGCCAGATGTTCTATGGATACAAGCTGTTTAATGCCCAAAATTCTTATTTTTTTGATTCTGGACCACGAGAGTTATTTGTTTCGATCGCTATCCTTCTTCCTGTAATAGGTATTGGTATTTATCCGGATTGCGTTTTCTCATTATCAGTTGACAAGGTTGAGGCTATTCTATTTCCGTTTTTTTATAGGTAGTTTTTCGAAATAAAACAGAAAATGAAAAAGGAATCCTATTCTTTTCTTTTTTAAAAATGAAAACTTTAACAATAAAAAAAATCTCTTTTTTTTTTTCCTTTTCATTTAAATTTAAGTTAAAAAAAAAATCAATTCTACACACCTTTATGCCTTTGCCCCCTTTTGAGAATTTTTTGAATCACTACATTACTTGATTCAAAAAGTTCTCAAAGAATTGCCTAAAACTTCTTGTATATGTTGTCCCCCTTGTATATGTTGTCCTATAGTTATATGCGACAGATCCCTTCATCAATTTGATGTTAATGTAAATGAACCATAACTATGTAGTCCAAGTCCTAATAGATTAACTCCAAAATAGCAGATCCAAATTATAAGAAAACCCATAGAAGCAACAATTGCAGAATTGAAACCCTCATCAGAATTTTTATTTGTTCGAATATGGAAATAAATCACGAATATGGCCCAAGTAATAAAAGCCCAAGTTTCTTTTGGGTCCCAATTCCAATATGATCCCCAGGCTTCATTAGCCCAGACCGCTCCCGAAAGAATACCTATGGTCAAAAAAATGAACCCTATACTAATAATACGATAACCCCACTGATCTAATTGTTGAATTAATTGAGACCTGTAATAATTTCTAGAAGAAAGAAAGGAAGTATTTTTAAAAACATTATTTTTTTTCGTCATGTATTGGCTCTTACCAAAGGAAAATGAACTAGATAATAAATTATTACTTTTAGCACTATTCAAAGTTCTTATGATTTTGTAAAATGTAATTACTAGAAGGGCGACTGATAATAATGATCCACATAAAAGAGCTGCATAGCCCAATACCATCATACTTACGTGCATCATTAACCACCGGGATTGGAGAGCAGGTACTAAGACTTCAGATCGATGCAGGTTAGTTAAAAAACCCGACGTAGCAAACGCTTGGGTAAAAAAAATACTTGGGGCAATTATTATGTTTAAATAATTTTTTTTTTTTTTCAAATATGGAACCATATGAATAATTGCAAAACCCCATGAAAGAAAGATTAATGATTCATATAAGTCACTTAATGGTAAATGTCCCGAATAACTCCAACGAGTAACCAATAATCCTGTTATACAGAAAAAAGCAGCTCTCATGCCCTTTTTTGACGAAGCATAAAGTCCTACAAATTCGTCGACTAATAAGGCCATTAAATGAATTAGAATTCCAATTGAAACAACCGAAAAAGAAATATGAGTTAATATGTGTTCTAAAGTCAAAAATATCATAAAAATCCTTAACAAATTAACAAAAGGGTAGGATTCTTTAATTATACATTATACATAATTGAAATCATGAATTGAATTCATTATCATTATAGGGCGTATTGTATCCTCTTGAAAAGGAAATGAAAAGATAAGACATTATATTATGCCGCCACTCGGACTCGAACCGAGATGCTCTAGCACTGCTTCCTAAGAGCAGCGTGTCTACCGATTTCACCATAGCGGCTTGCTCAAAATCATAATAACCAATTTTGATTCAATCGTCGAGCTTTAATTTTAGTAGCGTAGCTCCAATATTTTTTTTTTTTTTAATATTGTCTAATTTTTAATATATATCTTGAGATCCATCTTCCAGTCCAAATATATAGTGTAAAAAAAATCATTCAAAAATAACCTCTTATATACATATCTATCTAAACTAAATATGCAATATGCAAATTTTATTAATTGGATAGAAAGGGGAGCTTATTAGTTATTTAAAATAATATTTTTAAGGAGGGTGACTTAAAAATTAATAATTTTTGTTTTTAACGATTCGTTTTTTTTTACTAATGATTTTAGATCGGCTCTTTTTTATTCATCTATTCAAAAACTTATTAAAAACTTATTAATATTTCGTATTATTGTGACAAAGTGACAAAGGGCTGGATGGGGAAAATAAGAATCCCCATCCCGGAAATGAGAAAATTTGCTAAAAATCAAAAAGACGAACTTTGTGTCTTCTTTTTTTTTTTGCAAACAAAAACAAAAAGTACCCCTTTTTAGAATTCAATATCCAAATTAGATTCCACATATCCATAGGATAAGGGGGGAAAGGGGTCAATTTTGTATTGATTATCTCAATAAAGGCTGGAAATTATATAAAATTATATAGAAATTATATAATTCAATTTCTATTTATTCTATTTCTTTTCTATTCTTTATAGTTATATATTTATTTCTTTTCTATTCAAAGTATATGTATATCATATTCTGTATATATTGTATAGAATATTGTATAGAATATTATATCGATGTATATATTCGTTATGTATATATTCGTATATATTTTTTATTTTAAATGCTAAATCCAATTTAAATGCTAAATAAAATTCAATCTTTTTCCGATGTCAAGCCGAGTTAGATTATTCCGATGTTTGATTTTTTATTTGTTGCACAAAAAAACTTTTTGAATTACCTGTAGAAAGAGATTTTGCTAACGAAAAAGCTTTCAACGCGGTCCAATATCCCCTTCTTTTCCAAATATTTTTTCGAATACGCTTTTTTGAAATAGAAGTACGTTTTTTTGGAACTGCCATTCAACATTAAAGAGATTATTTATTTTATTGTTAGAAGTGGATGTGAAAGACATATATTGTCGTATAGTGTTAAAAAAAAATTGTTCTTTATTATCTAGTTATTTAGTCGTTAAATTCTATTTGCTTCCTACAAAGCCTAACCATTGTTTTTTATTAGTTCGTAGTTAGATTTCTTCTTTTTTTCGTCATACTGTATTTATATATAGAATAATTTATTATAGAATAATTTATATATAGAATTTATATAGAATAAAATACATCAAAAACTTTAGTTTTTTATCCCCATGAAAATGTTTTTTTTTTCTTTTTTTTTTTTTCTAGGAATTGGTTAAGCTCGAAGAGAGGGTCTCCCTAATTGAAATTGAATTTATTGAAGTTGAATTTGAAAATTCAAAATTATTAATCAATTTTTAAAAAATATATGATTTTCTAAAAACCATTTCATGTAAAAGATATTTTATTAATTCTCTTTTTCCTTTTTATTAATTCTTTTTTTCCTTCTATCTTATGTAAACGTAAAGCGCCCAATATCATACATAGGATTTGTTATAAACAAAAGAGAAGGCATTAAATCTGGGTCAAAATAAAATACAATCATTAATAATTCTGACTTGAAAAAAGTAATAAAAAGTAATAAAAAAAAAGAATTCTTTTTTTTTATTATTACTTTTTTATTGAATGTTGAAGAATTTTGGAAAAAGAATTTTTTTTTATCATTTTTATAAAATTAAAATTAAGTACTACTTTTAATATAATTCTTTATCCTTTGTATATAAATTCTCTGGATATAAATTTTTGCAATCCACAGCAATAATCGAATTTTAGAGTAAATTTTCTTTTATTAATGTCTTGTTTCATTAGTATCGTCGTATATTATTTGACCAATTCTAACTTCTTAATTTGAATATGGAACTTCTTAATTTGAATATGTTTAATTTGAATATGTAAAGTATTTTGAAAAAAATTCAGAATAATTATGAAGAAAAATTTCTATTTAAGTTTTGAATATCATTATTATTAATTATTCTTTTTTTTTGGCAAATCCGTTCAATAAAATTTAAAAATAACAAGAGATAAGAGCCGATGAATCAGAACCAAGAAAGAATTAATCATTAATTAAGTTATGGCACATATATATCAATATTCGTGGATCATACCCTTCATTACACTAGCAGTTCCTATGTTAATAGGAGTGGGACTTCTACTTTTCTCGGCGGCAACAAAAAAACTTCGTCGTCGGTGGGCGGTTCCGAGTATTTTATTGTTAAGTATAGTGCTTATTTTTTCAACCGATTTGTTTATTCAGCAAATAAATAGTAATTCCATTTATCAATATATATGGTCGTGGACCATCACTAATGATTTTTCTTTAGAATTCGGACACTTGATTGACCCATTGACTTCTATTTTGTTAGTATTAATTACTACAGTTGGAATTATGGTTCTTATTTATAGTGATAATTATATGTCTCATGATCAAGGCTATTTGAGATTTTTTGCTTATATGAGTTTTTTCAATACTTCAATGTTGGGATTAGTTACTAGTTCTAATTTGATACAAATTTATATTTTTTGGGAATTGGTTGGAATGTGTTCTTATCTATTAATAGGTTTTTGGTTCACACGACCTATTGCATCGAATGCGTGTCAGAAAGCGTTTGTAACTAATCGTGTAGGAGATTTTGGGTTACTATTAGGAAT